CAAATAATTGAGGCAAATCTAGCTCTCCGACGAGCTAGGACAAGAGTAGAGGCTGTCAATGCGATTTCATAAGCAGTTGGTGTCTTCGAATAATCAAATTCGGTTTCTAAACCCTATTTAGATTGGATTCTGCTTGATTGGATTCACTTGACAGAGTCCAATTTTGATACAAGGCATTTCAAAAATGAAATCGAAATCAATAAGAATACAAAATCAATAAAAAGAGAGTGGAGCAAAAAACTTATTAGATACCATTGACTCCGGTATCTAATAAGTTCTACCTACTATTGGATTTGAACCAATGACTCCCGCCGTATGAAAGCAATACTCTAACCACTGAGTTAAGTAGGTAATTTCTCATCCCAAAGAGAACCAAACGGAACCCATCCCACGGATGGATTATAAATATCATATTCCTTATAAGCAATAATAATCTAAGCAATACCACTCAAAAATTTATCATATTGGATCATAGAATATTCATCTTGACAAGAAATTATATACATGATAAAATACGCATCACAAGTACTAAGGGCTATAGCTCAGTTGGTAGAGCACCTCGTTTACACACGCGCCAATGTTTTTCGGGGGAGTCCATCATCCACTCAAATAAAAATAAATACATTTTATTGCGAAATCGATGTCTTACTCCATAACTTTGAGGGAACAATAGCCTGACAAATGGTTCGGTCCAATTTTTGTGCCCCTTTAGGTACCAAACAGACCAGACCCCATCATTGATTTGAGATATTGATAAGGTGAATACCAGTGCATTCAATGCTAGGCATAATGAGTATAAGGTCCTCAAAAAATCTCTTTTCGTCCTATGAACTTTAAGGTGTATGAAGTTTCATATTTGATTTGCATTTTAAAAGGAACGATAGAGACTTCATTTAACTTAAAACAAGCTAGGCCAGAGGCAGACCTACGTCAAGATAACCCCACCCTTGAAACACTTTGGTAGTGCTCCTGGATCAGAATCCCATATAATGAATCAGAGCACATGGAGCCATCTCCTTATCGGATTTTTCTGTCAAGAAAAAATATGGTGGATTGGCTGACATTTCTATCAGTTAATGAAAGAGCCCAATGCAAAAAAAGATGCATGTTGGGTTTTTGAAAGAGTTCCGATCATTTTGATAATAATAAGTTTGATCTGTTTTACCGAGAAGGTCTACGGTTCGAGTCCGTATAGCCCTAGAGCCCTATAAATCTAAAATAAATAAAAAATCAAAAAGAAAATGAAGATTTGAAATAAAAAATTGTATAATTTTCATTTCTTCATTCTTGTTTGGTACTTGTAACTGACCAGTTGGTTTTTCAAAAGAAAATTTTTCCTAAAAACTCACTCAGAAAACTGAAATAAAAACTTCAGGGGGTGAAATCGATCCCTTTCCAATCGTGGATAAACAAAGCAACCTTTGTTCATTAATCCTCGGAGAGAAATTTCATATGAATTTTCCTGTCCACCACAATCAAGGAGTTAAGTTAGTGATACTCCTTTTCTTTGGTATACCAAACCTTAATGAATTTGAGAAGTCAAAGACATGAGTCCGGTGAAAAACCCCAAAGAGTTATTCACATAGATCTAGGGGACAGGCTAAAGTTTGTTGAAAAACGAATCTCTTTGGTAAGTTTCAGTGTCAACAATGTAAAATAAGCTTTTTCTTCGTATACCTCACCTAGACCTAGCGAAGTACAACAAAACAAAAAAGAGATGGTCTTCTTTTTCTGTATTCAATCAAGAAAAAACCCCATTCAGATTCTAATAAACGGAATATACCAAGACTAAGATATTCGAAAGAAATACTTATCCATTCTCTTACATTTGAATACTTATTTCATTCTAAATCATTAAGAAAAAAAAAAACGACAAAAAAATCCCCTTTTATTCAATATTCAAAAAATCAAAAGAATAATAAGTTCGAAATTCTTAAACACAAAATAATAATTCTATTTTATTTGGTTTATTTGGAAGTCGCTTTCTTTAGCCATAATCCTAGGCGAAAACAAGAGAATTTGTCTAAGCGTAACATATAGAGTTATATTAACTAAAGAAATTCCAGAAAATTGACTTCAAAAAATGAAGTACACTGGAAGTAGACCGGAAACAGGATCCCAGTCAAGTCAGTCGATAAATCTTGAAATGAGATATGCCCACAAAAATCAAAGGGAACTAGATGGTTTGGTCAAAATGAATTCTTGTTTTGATTAAACAGTTCTGGATGACTTTACAACTTCAATTTGAATCGACCGATCCGGTCTATTTTCCATGTTTATAGGAGTCCGTCTATGTTTTTGCTTTACGAATATGATATTTTTTGGGCATTTCTAATAATATCAAGTCTTATTCCTATTTTGGCATTTTTCATTTCCGGGATTTTAGCCCCGATTCGGAAAGGACCGGAGAAACTCTCTAGTTATGAATCGGGTATAGAACCAATGGGCAACGCTTGGTTACAATTTCGAATCCGTTATTATATGTTTGCTCTAGTTTTTG